AATGAAAAAGATTTATGCATATCCGCCCAAATCTATCGATAATATCAGAATCCGCAGAATCCGCCCAAGCCGGCTTACTAATAGGATACCCCGATACGTTACAAAATTTTGCTTTAGCCAATGACCCAACCAAAGGAATTATTGGGACTATAGTGTCAAACTTATTAATAGCAATATCTATAATAAATGAATTTTCTAACAGTTGACTCCTTATCACAGAAGGCTTTAGCCGTACACTTGAAAGATGGCCCAGAAAATCGAGGGAATGCTTGGACAATTGGTTTATAGAAATCCTATCCGGTTGAGACCAGAAGTAAAAATTACATTGCCAGAAATTTACCAGGTAATACTTCCATTTTTTCATCAGAAGGGGAGTTCCCTTTGAAGCCAGAATATATTTTCCTTGATATCTGACATAATGCATGAAAGGATCCTTGAACACCCAGAGGATGGTCTGAAAATCATTACGAAAAACTGCTAAAAATTTTTCTATTTTTCGATAAAAATATGTTCGCTCAAGAAAAGATCTATAAGATGCTGGTCGTAAATGAGCAGATTTTTTACGGAGAAAAACAAATACGGATTCACATTCATATACATGAAAATTATATAAGAACAAGAAAAATCTTTGATTCTCGTTTGAAAAAGGGGAAGTGTATTTATTTTTTTGAGTAAGAGTAATAAGATTATTCCAATTATGATATTCGTAGAGATAGAATCGCAATAAATGCAAAGAGGGAGTATCCTGTATCCAATAGCGAAGGGGTTGAACCAAAAGTTCCAGATGGATGGGGTAGGGTATTAGTATATCTAACACATGATTTAAATGTACTAATTTATCCTCTAAAAAAGGAAATGTTGAATGAATTGATCGTAAATTATGAGATTTTGCTATTTCTTTCCCTTCTGGGGAAGCTACTAATCGTAGTGAAAATGGAATTTCCACAATGACTGCAAAACCCTCTGATATTTTTTTAGAATAAAAATTATTCTTATGATCAACAAATTTATTTTGGTTAGAATCATTATCAAAATGAAAAAGAATCAAACGCTTCTGTTGATACATTTGAGTAATTAAGCGTTTCGCAATTAGTGAACTGGATTTATTGTCATAACCTAAATTTTCGATAGGTTCATAAAGAACCGATCTATTTAACCCATGATCATGAGCGAGTGCATAAATATACTCCTGAAATAGAAGTGGATATAAGAAGTCTTGTTGTCGAGATCTATCTATTTGTAAATATCCTTGTAATTCTTCCATTGAAAATTAGATTTGAACCAAAGGTCGAAGGTTTCTTGGGGTATCATACATAGTGCGATACAGTCAAAACAAGGTCTATAGTCAGAATAGGTACCTTGGAGGCATATAAGCTAATCAACGAATTCTCTTTTCTTTTTTTCTATACAATCGGTTTGTGTTCGTTATTAGGATAGAAAAATAGGTGGAAATCTTTTATTTTTGCAACCTGATCGCTCTTTTGACTTTAGAATAAATTCTGTTTATCAATATACCGCTTCTTTTACACATTCGTCTCCACTCTAAAAGAGTGATATAGTTAATAGTTAGGATTCATAAAAAAAAATAGGGAATCCACTTATTATGGTTATTATTAAGAGAGAGAACCCTTTCCCGCATCGGTACTAATTTATTTCTAACGTCTAATTAGATCGGGAAATCATTCGAATTAAGAATAGAAGCTCGTTGCTTTTTGTTTCCTATAATTAGAGCCTTAATGGCTCTATCCATTTATTCACTCGACCTATTATTTTTTTGTACCGCTCTAAGTATAAGACTTCAAACAAGATTTTGTACTGATCCGGTAAAGATGAAGTACTCTTAGAGTTCTTCAATATCAATATATAATACGACATGCTGTTTTTTCCATTCGTTCCCTTTCAGGATCAGTCGTGGTCTTACAAACTCTACCAACGGTATGGACGAATTCGTTTCTTCATCCAAATGTGTAAAAGATTCTAGCCGCACTTAAAAGCCGAGTACTCTACCGTTGAGTTAGCAACCCGAATTTCCGTAGTTTTGGTGTGTAGATACGATCGGAATAAAAAAATAAAGAGATTGGCTTGCACAACCCCATAGATATGATATTTCTTGTGTCACATCAAATTAAACTAACCCATCTTTTGCATGGCATAAAGTAAAAAAAAAAATCAAACATATTTAGGGGTCGGAGATAAATAGATCTATTTATCCACAATCAAATTATATTTATTCAATACACTATTGTCAATATGAACGTTGAGAAAACAAAAGAAAATAAAGTTAAATAAAAAGGGACTTGTTTGTGTTGGATTGACACTACATAGACAATAAAAGAGTTCGGATGGATAAAATAAATTAAGTAAAAGTTAAGAATAAGAAGAAAATATCGATTTTATCCAATATCCCTAAAGTTACAATAAAAAAGTAAGCTGAGCTTGCTTTTTTGCGAAGTCTCAACAAAAACCACCCAATTGAGGTGAGAATAATTCAAAAATTTTATTTCGTTTAATTAATGCGTAATGCGAAGTTCTTTAAAAATTTCTGCCTTCCTTGAAATATCATAAACAGTTCCTGTAGGTTGAGCGCCCTTTTCAAGAAAATATAGAATAGCGGGAACATTTAAATAAGTTTGATTTTTTATCGGATCATAAAAACCCACTTTCCGAAGATCCCTTCCTTCTCTTCGGGATCGCACATCAATTGCAACGATTCGATAGATAGCTCATTGGGATAGATGTAAATGAACAATGCCCCCCTTAGAAACGTATAGGAGGTTTTCTCCTCGTACGGCTCAAGAAAGAATGATTAGAATTTATGTATATTATAATTATAACAAATAGATCCATAAAATCATTGGATATGATTTGATTCGTTTTTTCTTCGTCCCGCTTCCTCCCAAAAATCATTCGTACTTATAACTCAAGTTGGATAATTCTCAAAGAGTTAAAAGGAAACTCTTTAAGGCCCTAGCATTTCGTTTATTGAGTTGTCTCTAACCTCCTTTTTGTCTCATTTAGAATAGAATAATATTTTTGTTTAATTCCCTATCCACTGTTGAGACAATCGAAAATGGTGTTTTCTTGTTACGGGATCTTTTATCTTTGTTTTGAATCATTGGGTTTAGACATTACTTCGGTGATCTTTAATCGTCTCAAAACGGCAGCAACATACCTTTTGGTGATTTCTTTCTCTCGAAGAATCATACGAATGGTCGATTCCCGTGCGATACACTTTAATTATCGAATATCGAAATGAAATAGTTTTTTTAATTCCAACAAAATCTCCTGTTGGGCCTGAAACTTTTGTTGAAATTGGATCCTTTCAATTTCTCTATCGAAGATATACTTACGAAGTTGGAATAACTTATTGATTAACACTAACCCTAGATCCTTGCCTCTGAGAAATGAATCAATCATTTATTTTCGAGCTTCATTGTGTACTATTTACTTACAACCCAACTAAAACTAAATAGGGTTTTAGTAGAACATACCAAATTATGTCGAGTCAAGAGCACCCTATATTCCTATAAAAAAAATGATGGATGTAAAAAATCCACAGCCGATCATGTCCTTCAAGTCGCACGTTGCTTTCTACCACATCGTTTTAAACGAAGTTTTACCATAACACTCCTCTCGTTTCATTTGGAACAGGTATGAAATTGATTCAATAGGGAATCATGAATAGTCATTAGCTCAATCAAAACATAGTAATCAATACTTTACTTTTTCCAAATGGTATAATTTATCCGGAGAAGTATCAACGCGGATTCCTTTTTTTAATCCTATATTTTATGAATGAAACAAACAATACTCTTTTTAAGGATCAACAGAGAATTAGTACCCTATTTTTTACTGTAGAGATGGGTAATCCAGGGGCTTTTTCTTTACATTTCGATTCAGAATGCAGCATTTAAAATTGAAATAAATATAGGAGTTAAAGTTTATCTAAGTAAGTAACTTCAATTAAAAGGAATATGAGCCAGACATGCATACGCTAAGTGGTCCATCCTTTCTTTTTTTTTTTTAATTTTATTATTTTTTTAATTTTATTATACATTGATCGAAAATAGATTTAGTTACATCTGCATGTCATTGGCACTCGATTCGATTTATGATAAAGAAAAGGAGGATATGATTCATCATTATAAATTCTAAATCAAAAAAAAAAAATAAGGAATCACAGCGGATTCACCATTACACTCTTAAATATTAAGAATATGAGATTGTTTAAAGAAAACAATCTTTAATTATGATAAAATCGGAATGCTCTGGGACGGAAGGATTCGAACCTCCGAGTCGCGGGACCAAAACCCGTTGCCTTACCGCTTGGCTACGCCCCATTTTTATTCAACACTAATAAACACTAATATCGGTATTGGTTATTCGTCAATTCCCACCCAAACATCTATGGAATCCATTAGATTGTTGCTAGGATTTAACGCACGTAGTTGTAAAATTAAACTAAATTTATTGATCATTACATAGAATTCAATTAAGATATTGTATGAAAGTATGATTCCTTCTATTTTCGTGCGAGAATTGAAGGATTTTTGATTGGGTGCGTAAAACAAGCAGGATTTTTTCTGTCCACTTTCCTAAATTTTCCCTTATATCGATAACTCAATCAAAATACAATTATCTCCAAGAATGAAATGTTTGTTATGCTTAATATCTTTAGTTTAATCTGTATCTGTCTTAATTCTGCCCTTCATTCGAGTTGTTTTTTCTTTGCTAAATTACCCGAGGCTTACGCTTTTTTCAATCCAATCGTAGATATTATGCCAGTCATACCGGTGCTCTTTTTGCTCTTAGCCCTTGTTTGGCAAGCTGCTGTAAGTTTTCGATAAGATCCTTAATACTGTCCTACAAATACTCAGGATTTATTCACTAAAAAAAGATTCGACCAATTGATAAGATCAGATATTTCTTACATTATGAACCATCAATTCAAACATGGAATTTCTTGGTTGGATCGGGGCTATGAATCTGAATCCTCTCATTTTGACCTTCAACTTCCAGTGAACAAGAAACTATTAGGGTCCCCCACAATAACTCATTGTGAGTATGAAAGAGAATTTTGATACCGAAAGAATCTTATTATTATTATAATTAGAAATGAATTTCTACAAATTATTTCTTTATCTCTAAACCATTTCATTTTTTGGTTTGGTGTAAAAATAGAATATGTGGTATAAAAATTGATAATCTATTCCCTTTATTCCCCAAAAAATGATCTTATCTTGGAGATTGTGTAATGCTTACTCTCAAACTCTTCGTTTACACAGTAGTGATTTTCTTTGTTTCTCTCTTTATCTTTGGATTCCTATCTAATGATCCAGGGCGTAATCCTGGGCGTGAGGAATAAAAAAAAGAAAGGATTTTCTCGTTGTTTGATTTATTAATTTTAATTTTCTTATGATTTTCTCTATTCCAGATATCGAATATTTAACTATGATAAAATAAAGAAGGTCTCGAGGTTTTTTGAATTCGAAAGAAAAGATCAAGTCATCAGAAGGAACGGAAAGAGAGGGATTCGAACCCTCGGTACGAAGAACCCGTACAACGGATTAGCAATCCGCCGCTTTAGTCCACTCAGCCATCTCTCCCAATTGAAAAAGGATAATTACTATGTTACCCATGAAGTAAAGTAAAGAAAAAGTTTTTCTTTACTTTCTATATATTATATACAAAAAATACAAAAAAAATTTATCCGTTTATTGGCAATTCAATTCTAATTCCGTTTAGATACGAGAATATCTCCAATAGAAAAAAAAAAAGAGTTAAAGAAAACCTTTTTGATTTCATCTGAAAGGTTCGTCCTTTCTTTTATTCCCCTGCCTGGCCTGGTCAGTACCGAGCCAGGCCATTTCTCGTTTTGCTCTACTAAATCATTGAGTAAGGGGTTTCTCTTGAATTTGAAAAAAAAAAATACTTGTTATTGAAGCAAGAACCTTAAGAACAGGGGCTATTTTAATGTCTTATGCTTCTGATTCTTTACTTTTCCTTTTATTTTCTCGGTTTGGAAGAAAAAATCGCTCTATGGAGTGGATTCTTGCAAAATTTCTTGTTATGCAATAGTTCTATCGGAACAAGCCTGCTATCCCCCAACACAAGAAGGATCTCATTATTTCAACAGGCCCCTATCTCATTAAGTTTCCCCAGTAAAACACTTGAGCACTCTAATTTTCAATTAAAAGTATTTTGTCCTTTCCTTTTATTAAATTTTTTAGATATAGTAATGCTCTTGTTCGACAAATGGTCCATTTATATACAATAATCACAATGTTGCGGGTATAGTTTAGTGGTAAAAGTGTGATTCGTTCTATTAACAACTTAAATAGTTAAGGGGTCTTTCGGTTTTATTAATATTCCGTTCCGATTAAAAACTTTATTTCTTAGAAAGGATTTAATCCTTTACCTCTCAATAACCCATTTGAGGAAGAATACCCATTTTCGTGATTTGTACCCAAGGGTCAATTATCAATTTGAACATTGGAGTATGGAATCACGAAGCATAATTGTTTTTTGAGTTGTATCAATACTTACAATTGAATGAGTATGAGTAAAGAATCCATGGAGGAAGATACAAAAGTGTACTTCTAATCGTAACTAGATCTTCAATTTTTTGTTGAGGTTGAAGCGAAATAGCTATTAAACGATGGCTTTGGTTTACTAAAGCCATCGACATATTATATTGTTTCAGCTCGGGTGGAAACAAAATTTTCTTTCCTCAAGATTCAAGCAAGTAGAAATAGAGAACGAAGTAACTAGAAGTATTTTTTTTAAATTCCCCTCTTTTATAGGGATCATCTAGAAAGCGAGTTGTTTTGGATGCATTCATACAGAAAAGCGGACATAGATGTTATGCGTCGAATTTTTTTATTTCGTTTATGGCTTAGATTTTGGAATCCATCCATCTTCCATACCATCTTCCATAAAGGAGCCGAATGAAATCAAAGTTTCATGTTCGGTTTTGAATTAGAGACGTTAAAAATGTTGACGTCGACTATAACCCCTAGCCTTCCAAGCTAACGATGCGGGTTCGATTCCCGCTACCCGCTCCATATTAATTATGATAATGATGCGTATATTCTTAATGTGAAGAAATGTAAATACGCATCTTTATTCCCTAATATTTCTCAGATACAATCTGATTTTTTTCCAAATATTAAGATAGAGATAGGAAAGGGAAACAAATTCGTAAAGAAAAAAAAATTGGATTGGAAATAAAAGCGTCCATTGTCTAATGGATAGGACAGAGGTCTTCTAAACCTTTGGTATAGGTTCAAATCCTATTGGACGCAATTTTTTTCATACACATATCTATTTTAGATTTCTCATTTTTAACAATTTGAATGAGGGACCCTTATCAATGACCCCCCTTGTAGTAGGCCCTTGTAATACGACTAAAAATTTCTTTATGTTTGTTCCTGAAGTATAAACCGCTCCAGCTGTTCCTGAATAGCTTCCTTCAAAAGTACTTCTGCCGCTTCAGTTAAT